TCACCCTAAACTCATCGGCTTCCATTTCCACTTTCCGTAAGCGGGCCCCGGCTTTTTCCAGCTGTTCAATGGCCCCCTCGCGCAGTTCTTCTGAATTTCGAATAGTATTCAGGATCCTCTGTTTTCGATTATCTAATAAATCACTTAATGAAAGTAGATTATAATTCCGTTCATTTGAAAACTTCCATAATCCCTTCCCAAACCAAACATGAATCTTTCGATTCATTTGGCTCTCACGCTCAATTACTTGGTAAATTCTCATAGCTTATTTTATGAATGTAATGAGCCTATCCTCTCTTCTTTATTCATAGTCCAAAAAAATACGAATCTAATGCAAAACCAAAATAGTTGGAGGACCCTTCTGACAAAATAAAAAATATGTAATTGTCAGCAAAGTTGTTTCTTTTTTTTCTTCAGTTCAAATCCAAAAGATTTTTATTACTTATACATTAAGGCATAGGTCGTCGATTCAGCATTAGATAAAAAGGGGAAAATGCCCATTTTTAGAACAAGCGGTTCAATTTATTTTATCAAGATGAGTGTCCTATATCGATAAAATATTCATTTGAAAATGATCTCTATATTAACATAGTGGTAGAAAGAGTACCATGCTGTGTCTAGACTTCAAACGATTTGCTTTAACCATCTTAACAATCTCACATTATTGGTTGCTAGAGAATCAAAGTGGATTTGCCAATTAATCACGAAATGTGATGGTTCTTACATATCATTTCTTAATTTCTTCAGAAGTAATTCGAAAGATCATGCACCTTTCTTTCCTAGTTATAACGGAAAAGGGTACAGCTGGTTGGATCCAGCCTATTCTTGAAATAAACAACTCACACACACTCCCTTTCCAAAAAAGATCAATACACCAATCACTACACTTAGATTTATTGGATTTGTTGCTAAAATATCGGTATTAAATCCGAAACTCCCGGCAGATGGCCAGTGGCCTAAAGAAACGAAAGAATCGGTTACATTTTTCATATAATCTCCTCTTATAGATAGACTAAAAAATCCACCAAAGTCCTTTTTCTATCACTTTGCCCCTCTCTTTTTATTTATTCTTTTTTTTTGAAATCGAGTCAAAAAATATTCGAGTTATAATTTATTTTATTTATAGTTATAAAGTATGAACTACCCCTTGATTGTTTTAACACCATCAGAAAACACTTTCCCCTGTACTACGAACGGGGAGGATGAAAGCGAATTGGTATACTAATTCCTCATCTGCAAATCAGCCCTTCCCTAACGTAGGTTATTTTCTCAACGAATAAGTAATTGTAGGAGTGAAATCTTGATCTAATTTGAAAAAGCAAACGACAAGTCCACGGAAATAAAATAGTAAAAATATGTACCTTTCCTATTTCTAAGATTAAACAAAAGGATTCGCAAATAAAAGTGCTAATGCTACAACCAATCCATAAATTGTTAAAGCTTCCATAAAAGCTAGACTAAGCAATAGAGTACCTCGTATCTTTCCCTCTGCCTCGGGCTGTCTTGCGATACCCTCTACGGCTTGACCCGCAGCAGTCCCTTGACCAACTCCAGGTCCGATAGAAGCAAGCCCTACGGCTAATCCAGCAGCAATAACGGAAGCAGCAGAAATCAGTGGATTCATGATAAATTCCTCGTACCAACAAAAAGAAATGGTTAATGATACAATCAACCAATGAATTATGACTTAATTATTCGATCGATAGGATTAATCTAGTCGAAATAACTAAGAACTTCGAATTTCATTAATAATATTATTGAATTATCAGAACTACTTCGATATATCCTTTTTCGTTTCTATCCACAGAGTCTTCGCGAATCCATAGAATTCTCGTTTTTCCATTTCTTGGTTCCAAACTGTTATTTCACAATTCTTTCAGCTTTTCTTGATTTCATCTGTTTATTCAGGAAAGTCACAGTCGAAACGAGACGAAAGGACTTCTGTTAGAACCCCCCTACAGTAGTAGGAGAAATGAAATAGATCTTTAGTTCATATATAACTAGTCAATATCTAATATCACATATACACGTCTTTCTTCCATAACGTAAACCATTAAATTCAATCAGATTTGAGAATCAATCTATTTTTTTAGGAATCCCATTTTAGTTTTGTAAATTTTTTCTCTTCCTTCCGTTTTCGTTATCAGCATTCCAACCGAATACAATCTAATCTAAATGGGCAAATTAAATTGAAATTGATTAAGACCAATTATTGGATAGAAATATCATTATTTGATTGATATAAGTTCATGCAATTTTTTAATTTATTTATATATATATTATATATTTCTTTTGGTCAATTGTTGAATAAAATCAACTGTAAAGTAGAATAGGTTCTCCGGTTTTTTATTTACTCACACGTCGTAAACATATATCTTATTGAAATTATGATTTGATGAATTAAGAAGATTGGCGGACCAATATAATATATAGTAAATATTCCTTGAATAAAAATACTATATGATATTAAGTGGACGAAAAGGGGAATCTTAGAAAAAAG